ATAAATCAGGAATACAGAAACAAAAACAGCAATTGGACCGGAGAATGCGATTGCATTATAAGGCCGCAATTGAACAGATCGAGCAAGTTCAAATTGACGTAACATAAAACCTATTAATCCGAAAGCACCGTGAAGAGCAACAAAAGTCCACAGACCACCTAATTGACACCAACGGGTCAAATCTCCCTGTGCTTCAGGACCCCACAGTAACAACAAAGAGTGTGCTAAACTATTAGCAGGAGTAGAGACTGCTGCAGTTAAGAAGTTACAACCTTCCAAATAGGAACTTGCCAATCCATGAGTATACCATGAAGTTACAAAGGTGGTACCTGTGAACCAACCCCCCACGGCAAAATAGGCGCAAGGAAAGAGCAATAGACCGGACCAACCCACAAAAACAAAACGGTCCCTCCGTAACCAGTCATCCATAATATCAAATAAATCATTTTGATCTTTGGTAAATTTACCAAGAGCTATAGTCATAGTAATCCTCCTATTCAACTACTTCAAACCATTTCCAAACACCTCCTAGCATTTTCAGGGATGGAACCTTCGAGGCTTTTTTCATTTTATATATGATTTCTCGTAGACTGTCCCTTCTTTTCTACTGGGTTTCGAATAGAAAAATTCTTTTTTTGTCGATTGATATCTAATCTAGGTCAAATCCATTAACTTAATTAATTGGCTTATTCCTTTCTATTCTAAAAAAATTCCCTAAGTCATGACTCGAAAATTGTCTTATGACTCATAAATCATAGAAATACATTTTTTAAAGAACTATTCCATAAACAAATTATCGATCGCTTTTATTACTCTCGTTACCAGCGGATCCCCAGACATACTACTCTGCTTTTATCAAATAAGATTATTCTTGAATCTTGTTCGTAAAATCAAAAAAAATAGTTTTCTATATTATTCTAATTTGTATGTCTAGAAAACTACTAGAGGATCCTATTTTTACTTTCTATTTTACATTGATTTCTTTTATTGTCTTCTTTGTTCTATTTTTCTGTCATTCAGATTAATCTAATTCCGACGTATACCTTTTCTTGCGGATCGAGGTAATAAATTGGACTATTTTTCTCTATTTATTTTTTTATCTATCTGTCATATTTTGGAATATTCTAGGGAATTTTATTAAGAATAATAGATTCTAAGTGAAAGTTTCGTCCATTAATTGCCTTCAAAATCTCGTATGCATAGATATGAAAACCAAATGTTTGATACTCGAAGTCATGATTTGATGGATTTTTCTATTCTTTTTATAGACATATCTTAAAGAAATAATAGAAAGCAATTTGGATCATTTCTTGTATTCGGAAAAAAGATATTTTCAAGTCAAATGACTTGTCTGTTGGAACTTCGAATAAGCCCTTCCACTGGAGGAGAGGAGTAGCAATTGATTCCTAGGAACAATAAGATTTTATCCGAAATATCGACAGATTCTTGCAGAGTTAGAACCAAAAAGGTATTCAAAAGATAAAAAGATCCACTGTTCGAATTTCATTTCTATCCAATTTGAATATCAGAATAGTGGATATAGTTCTGATTCAATAGGTTAGGTCCACTTACTTTTTTTAGAATCTCTCCCTTTATTTGATTGGAATAATTGAAAATAGCAGTATCTGACAATTAAAGTAAATTTCACATTCTAAAAAAAGAAATCTATATATAGAAAAGAATACCATTTCCCTTTCTAACTAGAATGAGTTTACTCTATTCGAATGATAACAATAACTTAATAGAGTTTAAATTCGAAATTCGATTTTTTAATGAAATTCAACTATTTCTTAGTTTTTTTTTTATTACAAACAGAAACTTCTTACAAATATCAAGAATATTTGTATATCTTCCTTCAAATAGGAATACTACTGTTATCATTTTTTGATAAAAAAAAGCCCTTTATCAGATTTGAACCGATGACTTACGCCTTACCATGGCGTTACTCTACCGCTGAGTTAAAAGGGCGCCGTTTGAGTCAATTCCCGAATACAGAATCAGCCAATATGAATATGAGTTTAGTACATCTATTTGTTACTGCATATACTTATTATATATATACGAAATATATATACAAAATCTATATAAATCTGATTTATATATATGTACATAGATCTATTTTTTGTACATAGCAACTCATTAACGAACAAAAAATGGGATTGACGAGTATAGTTAAAAAAGAATTTATTCATATTGGATTTGATAAATATCAATGGAATTCCATTTTTCAAAACCCATTCGAATTGAAGTCATCTTCATGATAACACAAAATTTCATTGATACATGTACCCCTAATTCAAATATTTCAGAATCTTTGATAAATAGATTCTATCCTGTCCCTCAACTCAATTCTTATTGATCTTCATCCTTTTTTACTCAATTTCCGGATTCATTCTCGTTTTTGTATTTCCCGACTTAGTGTGAAATAGAAATATACCTAATTCAATCTTCTTAACACTGAATGAAAGTGAAAGAAATAAGGTCTTAATGCCCACCCCCCTCCCCTGTTCCAGCAAATCAATTATTCCCAGAAAGGATTCTATGTTTATTTTGGTTTCTTTCGCATTACTTCGTTTTATTTTTTATTTTGTTGAATTCTAGATTGGTGATTGGAATGAAGAATTTCGAAATCGAAAGGATGAATCAAAAAATTGTAAGGAATTCTGAAAGATGGGAAGATCCTTCTGATCGAATCATTCCATTATATTGACAATTTCAAAAAACTGTTCATACTATGAACATAGTAGAATGGAGGTCGGGCAAGGCTGCCCCCATCGTCTAGCGGTTTAGGACATCTCTCTTTCAAGGAGGCAACGGGGATTCGACTTCCCCTGGGGGTAGGGTACTACGAAAGGAAATGGATCAGGGATTATCAATAAATACTAAATTGGATTCTTCCTGGGTCGATGCCCGAGCGGTTAATGGGGACGGACTGTAAATTCGTTGGCAATATGTCTACGCTGGTTCAAATCCAGCTCGGCCCAAAAAGATTTACGGATCCACCATGAAATGATAGAACCCATTTGGTGTTCTCTTAAAATCACCAATGGGTTCGAATACAGAAGATTAGAATCTCGAGTCCTATGTCTTTTTTCCATATTACTTACATATTTTTTTCCACAAATTTGGATTTTGCAAAATTCCTATCGGGATCTGTAAGTTTAAAGTCTAAGGAAAGGGTTAAAGTTAAAAAACAAAAAAGACTCTTTTTTGTTTTGTTTCCTTGATTCATTTATTTTTGAATCAAGTTGGCAATAACGAACGGATTGCGATGCGAGTCATCCGTGTCGATAAAGTGCAGACCCATCAAACAAAATAGGAATATATATAGAAGTAAGCCTCTTTATACAGGGGTTCGAATCTCAAATAGAAAAACAAAGAGTTTGGATGAAATTGTAAGAATATGGATGTATACTATACGACTTTATCCCTGGGATTGTAGTTCAATTGGTCAGAGCACCGCCCTGTCAAGGCGGAAGCTGCGGGTTCGAGTCCCGTCAGTCCCGATGGATACAAATCCAAAAAATATCAATGGATTTCGTGTATGAAAGGGAATAAAAAGAAAAAAAATCTCATTTCTAATGGGTATCCCCTTTTTTCTTTCCCTTTTAGTTTAAGGGAAAGGTTCGCACAAAGAAAAAGGACTTTTTGATTGCATCAGAAAGTCATTTTCTTTTTTGGTATGGATAAAACATCTTCCGATGTTATACTATTCAATTCTCGACCATGAATTATTGATTTGATAGCTCACATATTGTTATTCGTGATATTGATCCGATAGGATATCATCGAGATCCTATTTATACCATTGAATTTAGTGACGAAAGATTTTTTCTATGGGATTAAATCCCGAAGTATTTCTTAGAAATGAAAGAGAAAGAAAACATAGAGATTATGGAAGTAAATATTCTCGCATTTATAGCTACTGCACTCTTCATTCTAGTTCCTACTGCCTTTTTACTTATAATTTATGTAAAAACGGTAAGTCAAAGTGACTAATTTTACTGAAACATGAATTCTTATTTCTTAGCTTTCTTAGCAATGATTGAAGAAAAAAATGAAACAAAGGATTTGTATTTCTTTTAATCTTTGTTTTAAATAAAATGATCAGACTACAACCAGCAGAATTCTATTAAATCGATATAGTAGAAAGAAATCCAATCTATTTCTTTCTACTATTTCTCTATTACGGTAGGATCAAAATAGAATGTTTTACTAAAAAAAAAAGAGTTCATATGGATGAACCAATCTATCATTTTCTATCCATATGGATATATGGATATCGATCTATAGATATATGGAATGTCAATTCCATGGCGTCCACATTTTTCTTTATTTCATAGAAATCTATTCTATTTGTATTGGTTCCAATCAATCTTAAATAATTCAAAAGCAACGCAATTTGGATTCTTCTTATTTTCATTTTTAGATTGCAGATTCTTTTCAGAATCCCGGTAACTCATAAATAAAAATAAAGAATCTTTTTAGTATTCCAAAATTTGAATTGATTAAATGGAATAGAAATATTCCAAATAATTTGGTTTGGAATAGGAATCCGTTTCCAATTATATGGATTCCCGGGATATCAAGATGGTAACAATTTAAATATTTGTTTGATTCAAAGAGTTTTTTTCAATATTATATATACATGGAATATATTACACCACTGGAAGGAATACAAGAGAATTTCGAAATCCAGATAGAATTGCATTTCATTAATTAGTATTAATAAAATAACTAAAATAGTTCAAAACTGGAAGAACCCAGCTATAAAACAATTGAGACAGTTTGATCCCTTAACTCCATTAGTATTACCTTTAGAGTCCACTTCTTCCCCATACTACAAGGGAAAGGGAAAATGTAAAAACTACCATTAAAGCAGCCCAAGCAAGACTTACTATATCCATGTCAATTATGTCTCCTATCTATATCAATATGAATAAATTCTTTTATGAATTCTTTTTTTTTTTTGTTTACTGATTTTTCTTGTATTCTTTTTGTTTTTCTTTTTCACTCAAAATTGGAGAATATCTTCTAATAATAGTGGAATCGCTGGTACGGAGTCAAAAAAAGGATTCCATTCCGTCCTAACACCATTGACGAAACATCCAATTAGAACATCTAGCAAGTTCTTATCAGATTTGGAGTAGAATTGAAAAATTGGAAGCATAAATAAAAAATATACTTAGAAGTAGTAAGGTAATGAATCATACTAATAGGTAGGAACTATGTTTTCTTTTTCCCCCCTTTTCATTAAGTAAAAAAGAAAGAATCAAGATAGATTCCTTTGCATACTCTTATTTGCATCTGTTAGTTCCATTGGATCTAATCCTTATTGGATCTCGATTCGTTCTCTAAAACAATTGGAAAACAGCCTATTAAATTCTTTTACTATAGATTACCCAAAAGAAAGAGTTTTCGATTTCTTAGAATGGAAATCGAATAGAAATATATTTCTAATATAGACTCATGATTCAATTCTTTTTTTTTTTTAAGTTAATTAAGAAAGTTGTATTTGGTGAATTCAATTCCCGCTCTTTTTTGTTTGTCCATTCCTTCACTACCTATCTATTTCGACATAAAGAATAAGGAATCGGACTCTAGGAAAAGACAAATTATCCATCCTAGAATCCTGTTTTCCCCTTTTCTATTTCTACTTTTTTTAATATTCTGTACCTACCTTTTTTTTTAGGTTTAGTATCGAGTTAATTCTATTACAATAGAAATTAGAAGATTTCTAGAACATTAAAATCTGAAAACAGCGACATAATCATATGGTTCGAATTAATTGTGCAGTTGAAAAAAAAAACCAAGAACCAAATAGTCTTCTTCACAATATACATACTCTGACTAACTAATTCTACGGTACAAGGAATTTTCTAAATATAGTATACAAAAACTAGAAAGAACCAATGGTCTTTACAGAATTTATCAACAAAAAAGGAGTTCTTTTTACCAGCTTAATATGTTGATTCACATTCCTAAAAATTCATTTCGGACAATTGAACCTTCTCAAATTGTTTCTTTTTAAGAACCAAAAAGATTTGTGCCAAAATAATAGATGCCAAGAAGAGTAAGAGACCTTGGACACGTAATGGATCTTGAAGCACTATTTCTGCATCCCCCTGACCAAATCCACCCACATTAGGATTACTCGTTAATGGTTGATCAAGTTTGATAGATTCACCTTCTGAAACAAGAAGTTCTGGTCCTGGGGGTAGAATATCAATCACTTCACGTCCATCTGATGCATCTACTATCGTTATTTCGTATCCACCTTTTTCTTTTCGTATTATTTTGTTTACTACACCTGTTGCTGTAGCATTATAAACATTATTATTACTCTTGCTTCCGTCGGGATAAATCTGACCCCTTCCCCTGTTCCCGCCTACGTAGAGAGGATATTTTAAGAAGTAAACATCTCTCTTAGTAGCAGGATCTGGAGAAAGAATAGGAAAGGTAATTTCACTATATTTTTTCCCAGGAACAGGGCCTATCACAAGAATATTTTTTTTTGTGGGACGATAGCTTTGAAAAGACAAATTACCTATCTTTTCTTTAATCTCGGGCGAAAGACGATGAGGAGGGGCCAATTCAAAACCCTCTGGTAAAATAAGAACAGCTCCTACATTCAAAGCCCCCTTTTTACCATTAGCAAGAACTTGTTTCACTTGCATATCATAAGGAATTCGAACAACTGCTTCAAATACAGTATCGGGAAGTACCGCTTGTGGAACCTCAATATCTACGGGCTTATTAGCTAAATGGCAATTAGCACATACAATCCGGCCGGTAGCTTCTCGAGGATTTTCATAACCTTGTTGGGCAAAAATGGGATATGCATTTGAAATGGGTGCTCGAGTTATTATATGGATCATGAGCAATACGGAAATAGATCGGGTAATCTCTTTCTTTATCCAAGAAAAAGCATTTCTAGTTTGCATGGTCCAATCCTTGATCCTGAAAATTTCTACAATAAGATTAGGTAGGTTACTGGCACAGTTCCCTATCCATGATTCTGCTATTTACTCCAATTATTTGCCTATAATATAGGAAGAATACGAGTAAAACGAATAAGTTCAATTTGGAATGTTTAGCTTTTATATAAAAAAAGAAATTTTAGAATTGGATCAGTGGGTCGTTTTTTCAGTCATTCCATGGAATTGAATCATAAATCGATACAATCGACGGAGATACACGACTAAAATAACAGAAAATCCAGTATTTAAAAATCGTATCTAAAATGGCTGGCAAAATAGAAACAAGAAAAGATATAATATGATCATTCGGAGTAAATCCAAAATCTTTATAGACAGACCAAATCATTAGTTCCCAACCACCAGTCGAATGGTATCCTACACTTAATTCAATTAAGAAAAGAATAGAAAAAGCTTTTATTGTGTCACTTAAGTTATATATCAATTCTTGAACCCAAGAGTTAAGAATAATGAGTTCTTGATTACCCCTAATAGAATAAACACTTAGAATAAGGAAACATATTATATTTGTACAGAAATGCAAAATTGTATGGATATGATCTTGGTTGTTCGTCTGGATCAATTGGATGGTCTCTTTGTAGATTTCGATACGAAGGTTTTGTAAACGTGTTTCCGGGTATTCCTTTAGCATTTCATCCAAGAGGAACAGTTCCTCGAACTCTAGGAATTTCTTTAAAATACTTTTTTCTTGAATAGTATTCAAGAAAATTTCGGATTCTTTCGTATTCCACCAATTAGTAATCCAAGATTCCAGACTTTTCTTAAATGTAAAAGAAATGCACCAGGGCAAAAAGACTATAGATGTAAGACATAGAAGGGGAATGAATGCTTTTTTTTTTTCCATTTTTTGTCCTCAGTTTCATCTCCTTTTTCAACTCTATATAGAATATATAGAATAAGAATCTTTCTATCAAGCATAAGTTCTATTACAAGTAAATGAAAGGGAGAATAGCCCATATATAATCAGAGGCTATCCTCCCTTTCATTTACTAATTCGGTTCCACTATTTGGATTCTTCGGAATTCGATTGAACAATCTTGAGTGGTAGACTCAAGAATCGGGACAACTTCGTACCCTTTTCTAGAAGATTGTAACAACTAGCATGAGGAGGCGTTAAGGTCAAGGTCCCCAGTTCTCTGGTTTCCAGATAAAGCACATCACCCCAATTTTGGTTCATTTTGAGGATTATCGATAAACTATCTTCCAGAGGAACTTCCAGAACAGTAAAACGACCTTTTCCAGGAAATCCGTTACGAGAAATATATACCATTCCTTTTGCTTTATGGTATAGATTATACCCGCTTCCTACATTCCAATAAAATACAAGCGAACACGCTAAACTTCCAAGGAGACTTAGCATTGCTAATAGAGGAGCATGCTTCATATATTTTACTGGGTTATCGATACGGATAATAGGGGTAATAGGGAACGCGATCAAGAAATATCCAGAGATTCTTTTAGACCCCTGGTATCCTAACTCGATGAACTTATAGAAACCGAAAACGGCAAATAAAAGAATGTTACCATTTCGAGACCCAGGTATCGTGTCAATCCATATATCTTCTGAAATATAGGACCGAAGACCCCGTTTTTTTGCCCATCCGTTGCAAATGGATTTTCCTACACTATTCAAGAAAAGAAGCAATCCAAGGGGGATCAAACTAAGCATTTTCACCACACTTCCCAAGATTTCCACTTGTTCCATGAGAAAGGGTGGGTCGATAAGGTTAAGAACAGGTTGGATTCCATAGCGCCGCGAAAGTATACGACCGAGATAGAACGCCACGTATAGATTCAACCCAACACTAACTATAATCAAAACCACTTTTTTGTACTTTTTATTCATAAATGAAACCTCCCTTTAAGTTGATTAATAAACAAATTGTTTTTAAATTCATTTTTTTTTTTCTTTTAAAGTTTCTAAAATTTATATATAATAAATAGATTATTATTATATTTATTAATTAGATTAATAAAGAAATCCTTTTTTATTTCTATAGATTCAACATTTTTTTTTTCTTTTAAAGTTTCTCAAATTTTTCTATATAAATGGATTATTATTCTATACAAATTGTTATCTTTAGGTGTTGATTTTCCATGGATAACGTTTCTAATGGAATTTGTCTACATTACTTTTAGTCCGATTTTCAGTCAAAGGAACGAAACCATGGAACTGAAATAACAGAGTTAAAACGTCTTTCAAAAAAGGACGTGGTACAACCGAATCCAATACTCCCTTGTCGAATAAAAGGTCAGCTGATTGGGAACCTTCAGGCACTTCGACATTCAACAATTGTTCAATTACTCTTTGACCCGCAAATGCAATCGTTGCGTTTGGTTCGGCAATAATGATATCTCCCAACATCGCAAAACTAGCTGTTACCCCACCAGTAGTCGGAGAGGTAAGTATCGCTACATAGAATAACTTTTGATTGATTTGATAATCATATAAAGCAGAAGAAATTTTAGCCATTTGCATTAAACTCAAACTTCCTTCTTGCATACGTGCTCCTCCGGACGCACATATTATGATAAGAGGCAAACGTTGATTGGTAGCATATTCGATCAACCGAGTTATTTTCTCACCCACTACGGATCCCATACTACCTGCTATAAACGCAGAATCCATAACAGCTATTGCTACAGGAATACCATTTAGTTGACCTGTGCCTGTTTGAACTGCCTCTGGTAATCCTGTCCTTTTTTGATAAGAGTCAAGACGATCGAGATAAGATTCCTCTTCTTCCTCTTCTTCCTCTTCTTTCTCTTCCGAATCCAATTCAATGGCATCCGGAGACACCCTTTGGCTGTGTATTTTTAGTTGTTCCTCCAGTTGATTGCCAAGAGATTCGATCCTCTCACTTACTTTCTCACACTCTCTCCTCCGACTTACCCATATAAACCCAGAATCCAAGTCAATGGGATCCGAAGACACCCATTGCATTTGCTTTTTTATTTCTAGTTGTTCATTCAGTTGATCGATAAGAGATTCGATCCTCTCACGTACTTCCTCACACTCTCTCTGACTTAGTTCCTCACACTCTACGGATCCCTTACTATCTGCTAGAAACTCCGAATCCAATTCAATGTCATCCGGAGACACCATTTGTTCATCCAGAGGATCTTTCGAAGATTCCTCTTCTTTCTCTTCCGAATCCAATTCAATGGCATCCGGAGACACCCTTCGCTTTTGCCTTTCTATTTCTACTTGTTCTTTCAGTTGATTGATAAGAGATTCGATCCTCCGACTTACTTCCTCACACTCTCTCTGACTTACTTCCTCACACTCTACGGATCCCTCACTATCTGCTAGAAACTCCGAATCCAATTCAATGTCATCCGGAGACACCCTTCGGCTTTGCTTTTGTATTTTTTGTATTTCTAGTAGTTCATCCAGTTCATTGACAAGAGATTCCATCAACGGACTTATTCCCTCACACTCACTACTTAGTATAAACTCAGAATTCGATTCGCCTTCCCAATCAAATTTAATGGGATCCAGAGACACCATGTCTTCGTCCATAGGATTCCAAGTACCTGGATCAATCGAAAGTTCGATTCTCTCTGAACTGCTCATTTTCAAATGCTCGCCACAGTGTTCGCAAATATTCATTTTGGATGGGAAAAATGGCTTATAATTATTTAAATAGCAAGTGTCGCATCCAACCCATAAATGACTAAATGTCTCATCATGCGCTATTGCATCAAAAGGCTCAGTTTCTCTTATAGTTTGACGCTTAGCTCTCTGTAATATATCTATATCCATTGTACATAACTCATCTAGATCGTAGCTACCATATATATCATTTGTATCATTTGTATCTGATATATCATTCGCATCATTTCTAGTTCCAGCATTTGTGCTCCTTATTATGCTTAAACTAGTATTTTGGACCTTATCGCAACTGTCCCTATTCAAGTGAATATATGGGTCACTGACATTGGCAAGAAGAAAGGGTTCCTCTACACAATCGTAGCGACCATATATATCATTTGTATCATTTGTATCTGATATATCATTCGCATCATTTCTAGTTCCAGCATTTGTGCTCCTTATTATGCTCCTTATTATGCTTAAACTAGTTTTGACCTTGACATTGGGAAGAAGAAAGGGTTCCTCTATATAATCGTATCTTTCAATATCCTCACAGATATTTGAACAAAGATAACTGTCAATGCAACTATGGATCTTATTTGTCCAATCATTAGTGTCATAATTATAATATATGACATAAGTATTGCTATTACTATCCCTAACTGAAAAAATTTTAGGAGATAGCAAAGTATGTATGTGCTTGGGATTTTCTAAATAATCACCATGACTATAACTACAATTTTCACTATTCTTTTTCCCGCTATGAATGTTATTATCTAGATCAGATAAACTAGATGCGTCTTCATTTAGTAAACTAGATATCTTTTCTACTAAACTAGATAGGTGTTCATTTACACCATTCTTTTCAATAGGTGTAAAACTATCTATCTGACTATAACTACAATTTTCACTATTCTTCTTCCCGCTATAAATGTTATTATCTAGATCAGATAAACTAGATGCGTCTTCTACTAAACTAGATAGGTATTCATTTACTATTTTATTCTCTATATTATCTAAAATATCATCTAAACTCGATGCGTCTTCTACTAAACTAGATAGGTCTTCTACTAAACTAGATAGGTCCTCATTTACAACGTTAGTATCTAAATCATATAAACTATCATCTAAACTAGATGGGTCTTCATTTACAACGTTAGTATCTAAATCATATAAACTATCATCTAAACTAGATGGGTCTTCATTTACTACGTTAGTATCTAAATCAGATAAACTATCATCTAAACTAGATGGGTCTTCATTTACTACGTTATTATCTATATCAGATAAACTATCATCTAAACTAGATGGGTCTTCATTTACTACGTTATTTTCTATATTATCTAAACTCGATGCGTCTTCTACTAAACTAGATAGGTATTCAATTACTATCTTCTTCTTTATAAGATAAAAAATATCTTCTAAACTAGATGGGTCTTCATTTACAACGTTAGTATCTAAATCAGATAAACTATCATCTAAACTAGATGGGTCTTCATTTAGTAAACTAAATAGGTCTTTTAGTAAAAGGTCGTCTACTATATTAAATAGGTTTTCTAATACTAATACTAAACTAACGAGGGCTTCTAAATGACCTTCATTTAGTAAACTTAATAGGTCTTCTACTATTAAGTCGTCATTTAGAAAACTAGATCTCTTTTCTATTTTAAGGAATTCATTTACACCATTCTTTTCAATAGGTGTAAAACTATCTATTTGACTATAGATAGAATTTTCACTATTTTTCTTCCCGCTATGAATGTTATTATCTAGATCAGATAAACTAGATGCGTCTTCTACTAAACTGGATAGGTCTTCATTTACCTCTTCCTCGCTATTTTCAATAGGACTAAAACTATCTTTTGATTTACTTAAAAGACACCTATATTCAAAGTATCCATTAATTGAATAGAACCCTTTTTTTTCCTTTCCTCCCATAATTTCTTTTTTCCAATATTTATATATAAAATACTAAAGATGAATAGTCATTTATCTGAACAATATATCCCCAACCAAGAAAAGCCTTTTTTATCGTTTATGGCTAAAAACCCATGATATTGATTTCATCAATCGATATCATGTGGGTGCGGAAGGATTCGAACCTTCATCCCGGCCATATAGGTTTAGCCGTTGACACCATAGCCCGACGCCCTAAGAAAAGCCTTTTTTATCGTTTATGGCTAAAAACCCATGATATCGATTCATGACATTGACATGAATCGATATCATCTGGGACGGAAGGATTCGAACCCACGAGTAACGGGACCAAAACCCGTCGCCTTACCGCTTGGCCACGCCCCATTTTGTATTGTCTTATACATTAATTTTTTTCCAATGTCAACTTTTTTCTTTTCTTTTTCATTGTGAATAGAAATGTCTAATCAAAAAAAGTTTCATTCTATATCTATTATACATTAGATATATTCCAATGTCAACTTTTTTTCTTTTTCATTTTGAAATGTCTAATCAAAAAAAGTGGCTAATAATATATTTTATATATATAATAAATCTTATCATATATGTAATAATCTATAAAATATATGTAAATAAAAAATAAAAAAAAAATTAGAATTCAAAAAAAAAAGCAAAAATACAATTCATTTTCTTAAAGAACAACATTTTTGTTATGCTTAATATATTTAGCTTGGTCTGTATTAACTCTGCCTTTTATTCAAGTAGTTTTTTCTTGGGGAAATTACCTGAAGCTTATGCTTTTTTGAATCCAATTGTAGATTTTATGCCAGTAATACCCTTACTCTTTTTTCTCTTAGCTTTTGTTTGGCAAGCTGCTGTAAGTTTTCGATAAGATCTTTACTTTGAATAATGTCCTCAGAATTTATTAGAAAACTAAAATTGGAATTTTTTTAAAGATCAGATAAGTCTTACAGTGTGAATCTGTGATTACAAATCTTGCAATTTTTGGATAGACAATAAAAATATGGATCATCTCATCATTTCCTTTTTTGCATTCAAAAAAAAAAATTCTATTATTCGATTTGAGTCTACCACCAATACGTGGATCTTTATTGTGTATATGAAATAGAAATAAAAGGCTCAACTCTTAATACAAACCAATTTCTTAAGTAACTTCATTTCTTATAAACTGAGTCTCAAAGGAAACATAATATGAAATAGAAGAGAATCTATTCTCTTTCTCTGTGGTTCTTTTTTTTTTTGAATTATCTTGGAGATTTTGTAATGCTTACTCTAAAACTATTTGTTTACACGATAGTGATATTCTTTGTTTCTCTTTTCATCTTCGGATTTCTATCTAATGATCCCGGACGTAATCCTGGACGTGAAGAATAAGAAAATATTTTTTCTTTTCCTTACTTATGCTGGATTTTGAACTATTTTTTGTTTTTCTATCTATTTGACATCTTTAACTAGTCAAACTAGTCAAAAAGAACTAGTAAAAAATGAAACAAACAGGGAATAAAAAAAAAAAAAAGAAATTCCATAAGTTCAAAAGAAAAAAATGCCAAATCATCAATAAACGGAAAGAGAGGGATTCGAACCCTCGGTACAAAAATGCGTACAACGGATTAGCAATCCGACGCTTTAGTCCACTCAGCCATCTCTCCCCAATTCAAAAATGGGAATTATTATGCTTATGATACCTCGCAGAAACAAAAAGAACAAAAAGTAGGGCTCGAAAAAAGCCTTCTAGATATCTTATTTGATATTGATTGATCTTCATTTGATTCATTTGATATATCTTATTCATCTTTTTTCTATTTGATTCTAATTCTATATTAACTGATAAATATAGATTCAAATATATATTTATTCTTAGTAATTCTATATATACTAAATACGATACTGTATATATACTAATAAATACTTATACTAAATAGAGAATCTATCATTTTTGATTTTCTTTTATTGATTGATCTTCATTTGATTCATTTGATATATCTTATTCATCTTTTTTCTATTTGATTCTAATTCTATATTAACTGATAAATATAGATTCAAATATATATTTATTCTTAGTAATTCTATATATACTAAATACGATACTGTATATATACTAATAAATACTTATACTAAATAGAGAATCTAAATCTATCATTTTTGATTTTCTTTTTTAGTTTGTTTTTTATCCAACCAGAGTCCAGCTAGGTACTGGCACAGCTCTTTTTTCCCATGAATCCTGGATAAGAATGATTGATTTTTCTGTATCAGATTTGAAACAAACTTGTAATTCATTCAAACATTTGAATATGATCAAACAAAAATAAAACTAACTTTGTGATCATATATCATACGAATTTATCAGGTAACGTATCTAAAAAAAAAGAAATAGAACTATGGATTCTTGCATAATGCATTTTTGTGTTATGAATTTAGTTTAGTAATTTTGTCGAGATCTATCTGTCAAAATACCTTCCAAAAAATCCAAAA